AGAAGTTCCTATATCAATGGGAAATGCCCTACCTTTGAGTGCGGTTTGAACTATTGATTTACGTAATTGGAAGTAACCAATTAGGTTTACGACGAAACCTAGAAATCGATCACTGATCCAATTTGAGTACCTCGACGGGATAGACCTCAACAGAAAACTGTTGAGTAACGGCAGCAAGTGATTGAGTTCAGTAGTTCCTCATAGAAAATTATTGACTCTAGAGATATGGTAATATGGAGAAGACAAAATTGTTTGAAGCACGCACAGAACCGGAAGCGCCCCTTGTTTCAAAGAGAGGAGGACGGGTTATTCACATTTAATTTGATGGTCAGAGGCGAATTGAAAGCTAAGCAGTGGTAATTATAAAGATCCCCCGGGGAAAAAAAGAAATGTCTCCTACGTTACCTGGAAGTATCGACGTAATTTCATAGAGTCATTCGGTCTGAATGCTACATGAAGAACATAAGCCAGATGACGGAACGGAGAGACCTAGGATGTAGAAGATCATAACATGAGTGATTCGGCAGATTTGGATTCCTATATATCCACTCATGTGGTACTTCATCATACAATTCATATAAGATCCATCTGTCTAGATATCATCATATACATCTAGAAAGCCGTATGCTTTGGAAGAAGCTTGTACAGTTTGGGAAGGGGTTTTTATTGATAAAAAAGAAGAATCTACTTCAACCGATATGCCCTTAGGCACGGCCATACATAACATAGAAATCACACTTGGAAAGGGTGGACAATTAGCTAGAGCAGCAGGTGCTGTAGCGAAACTGATTGCAAAAGAGGGTAAATCGGCCACATTAAGATTACCATCTGGGGAGGTACGTTTGATATCCAAAAACTGCTTAGCAACAGTCGGACAAGTGGGTAATCTTGGGGTGAACCAAAAAAGTTTGGGTAGAGCCGGATCTAAGCGTTGGCTAGGTAAGCGTCCTGTAGTAAGAGGAGTAGTTATGAACCCTGTAGACCATCCCCATGGGGGCGGTGAAGGAAGAGCCCCCATTGGTAGAAAAAAACCCACAACCCCTTGGGGTTATCCTGCGCTTGGAAGAAGAAGTAGGAAAAGGAAAAAATATAGTGATAGTTTTATTCTTCGTCGCCGTAAATAGGAATATTGAAAATCGAATTTTTGGAATTTGAAAGAATGTGATGGGCGAACGACGGGAATTGAACCCGCGCATGGTGGATTCACAATCCACTGCCTTGATCCACTTGGCTACATCCGCCCCTTATCTAGCTAATCTAGCTAAAGGATTTTATCTTTTTTCCATTCATTATTATTGTATTTATTCTGACCTTCATACTTAGATCGAGATATTGGACATAGAATGCCAATCTTTAAAATGTAAAAAAAAAAGGAGTAATCCGCTGTGCCACGTTCACTAAAAAAAAATCCTTTTGTAGCTAATCATTTATCGGGAAAAATTGAAAAACTCAACATGAGGGAGAAGAAAGAAATAATTAAAACTTGGTCTCGGGCGTCGACCATTATACCCACAATGATTGGCCATACAATCGCCATTCATAATGGAAAGGAGCATTTACCTATTTATATAACAGATCGTATGGTAGGTCATAAATTGGGAGAATTCGCACCTACTCTAACTTTCGCTAGACACGCAAGAAACGATAATAAATCTCGTCGTTAATTTTAATTATTTAAAAATTAAATAGGTGCTTATCATTCATTGGTGGGGGATAACCTTATGATAAAGAATTCAAATTCAGATACAGAAGTAAAAGTTTTGGCTCAACATATATGTATGTCTGTTTTCAAAGCACGAAGAATAATTGATCAGATTCGCGGGCGTTCCTATGAAGAAACACTTATGATACTGGAACTCATGCCTTATAAAGCATCTTATCCCATTTTAAAATTGGTTTATTCCGCAGCAGCAAATGCGAGTCATAATATGGGTTTGAACGAAGCGGATTCATTCATTAGTAAAGCCGAAGTCAATGGGGGTGCTATTGTGAAAAAGTTAAGACCTAGAGCTCGAGGACGTAGTTATCCAATAAAAAGACCTACTTGTCATATAACAATAGTATTGAAGGATAAATCGAAATCAATCGTTTTTAAATGACTAAGATTTCGATTATATTCCTATTAAAAAAAATATATATATATATATAATATATAGATGTAAAGATAATATAATAGAAAAATATGGGACAAAAAATAAATCCACTTGGTTTCAGACTTGGTACAACCCAAAGTCATCATTCCCTTTGGTTCGCACAACCAAAAAAATTTTCGGTGGGTCTACAGGAAGATGAAAAAATACGGAATTGTATCAAGAACTATGTACAAAAAAATAGGAGAATATCCTCGGGTTTTGAAGGAATTGCAGGGATAGGAATTCAAAAAAGGATCGATTTGATCCAGGTCATAATCCATATAGGATTCCCCAATTTATTAATAGAAGGACGAACACGAGGAATCGAAGAATTACAGATAAATGTACAAAAAGAGTTTCATTCTGTGAATAGGAGACTCAACATTGCTATCACAAGAGTTGAAAAGCCTTATGGACAACCTAATATTCTTGCAGAATATATAGCTTTACAATTAAAAAATAGAGTTTCGTTTCGAAAGGCAATGAAAAAAGCTATTGAATTAACTGAACAAACGGATACAAAAGGAATTCAAGTACAAATCGCAGGTCGCATCGACGGAAAAGAAATTGCACGTGTCGAATGGATCAGAGAGGGCAGAGTTCCCCTACAAACAATTCGCGCTAAAATTGATCATTGTTCCTATACAATTCGAACTATTTATGGAGTATTAGGCATAAAAATTTGGATATTTGTAGACGAAGAATAATGGGATTGTATTTACCTTGCCATTCTGTCTAGTGATAGAACCAAAAATGACAAACTCTTTCATTCTTTTTTCCTTAAATCAAACAAAAGCGGACAATTTCATTCTAATTCTATAAGGTTAAATAAAAATTCGATTGACCATTTGGTAGAATTGCTATGCTTAGTGTGTGACTCGTTCATTTTTGCTTTAGAGTTCATAATTGGGATTAAAAAAAAAGACAGACTGAGCCCACTATGAATAATTATATAAACTAATAACCAACTTATTGCTTCGTATTGTCGAGATCTCAAGAAACAGTCACTATATGACTAGCTTGATCATATAGTTGTAGCAACTGAAATTTTTCATAAAAAAGAAATCTGATTATGGATTATAAAAGAAAAATCAAGGGATGTGGATAAATGGAAGGATGATAGAAAGAGAGAAGAAAAATATCATGATATATGATTCCAATACGTATGTATGGTCTATGAATCATCTCATAAAAGGCAGTGTTATAAAGCATCAACACGTATATAAAATAAAGAGCTTCGAGTTAATAGAAACTGAGGATATTGACTTTAAACGCATTTTTTGGGGAGCTCCATTGCAGAGTTCAGGCCTAGCCATTAATGGAGAAGCTATGGGAACGACGGAAACCCTGACTGCATAGGATTCTATTGAATGAAAAGGAATCCTAATGATTCATTGGGTGGGATGGCGGAACGAACCAAGAGCAAATTGCTTTATTCTGAGAAGTCATGAATTGTCCCTACGACTGAAGCAGGAAAGAGTAAATATTCGCCCGCGAACCCTTTATTTTTATTTATTTTATTGGATTCCAATATTTTAGACTTATTTGATAGGGGTAAAATTCAAATAAGGATTCGTTACAAAAAAAGCATTATATCTATAAATTTTCTCTTTCTATAAATATAGATAGTATCTTCTATACACAGCTTCCTATGTAAAAATGGAATATTAAATAAATCCCATTTCTTAATGTATTATTTATTAAATATATGTGTATCTGTAATATTATCGAATCATTTCATTCGCGAGGAGCTGGATGAGAAGAAACTCTCATGTCCGGTTCTGCAGTAGAGATGGAATTAAGAAACAACCATCAACTATAACCCGAAAAAAACCAGATTTCGTAAACAACATAGAGGAAGAATGAAAGGAATATCTTGTCGAGGGAATCATATTTCTTTTGGAAGATACGCTCTTCAGGCACTTGAACCCGCTTGGATCACAGCTAGACAAATAGAAGCAGGGCGAAGAGCAATGACACGATATGCACGTCGCGGTGGAAAAATATGGGTACGTATATTTCCCGACAAGCCCGTGACAATAAGACCTACGGAAACACGTATGGGTTCGGGGAAGGGATCCCCCGAATATTGGGTATCCGTTGTTAAACCCGGTCGAATACTTTATGAAATGGGTGGAGTATCAGAAACTGTAGCCAGAGCAGCTATTAAAATAGCTGCATGCAAAATGCCTATACGAACTCAATTTGTTATTTCAGAATAGGGCTGTAGAACTAAACAAAAAAGAAAAAGGATATTTGGGATAAAAAAAACCACAAGTTTATTTATTTCTGGACAGACAATATTTCTTTTTTTTCCTTCATCTTTTGTATTGAAATAGCCGATTAAAATAAAAATGATATGATTCAACCCCAGACCCTTTTGAACGTAGCGGATAACAGCGGAGCTCGAAAATTAATGTGTATTCGAATCCTAGGAGCCGGTAATCACCGATATGCTCATATTGGTGACGTTATTGTTGCTGTAATCAAAGAAGCAGTGCCCAATATGCCTCTAGAAAGATCAGAAGTAATTAGAGCTGTAATTGTACGTACATGTAAAGAACTCAAACGTAACAATGGTATGATAATACGATATGATGACAATGCAGCGGTTGTCATTGATCAAGAAGGAAATCCAAAAGGAACTCGAGTTTTTGGTGCGATCGCTCGGGAATTGAGACAGTTGAATTTTACTAAAATAGTTTCACTGGCTCCCGAGGTATTATAAATACTAATGAATGAGACTATGATATAGTACGGTATCTGAAATAGAGCAAAGCAATTAGTAGATTGTGTCTCACGCATATACTTTGAATATTTCATAAAAAAAAAAAGAAACATGTTGATTATATCAAAATAAAGAGGCACCAATAATTATAGTTAGTCATGGGTAGGGACACTATTGCTGATATAATAACTTCTATAAGAAATGCTGACATGGATAAAAAAGGAACAGTTCGAATAGCATCCACAAATATTACCGAAAACATTGTTAAAATACTTTTACGAGAAGGTTTTATTGAAAACGTTCGGAAACATCAGGAAGGTAACAAATATTTCTTGGTTTCAACCCTACGACATAGAAGGACTAAGAAAGGAGGATATAAAACTATTTTAAAACGTATCAGCCGACCCGGTCTACGAATCTACTCCAACTATCAAAAAATTCCTAAAATTTTAGGTGGAATGGGCATTGTAATTCTTTCTACTTCTCGAGGTATAATGACAGATCGAGAAGCTCGACTAGAAAAAATGGGAGGAGAAATTTTGTTATATATATGGTGATCTTCCTCTTCTGGTATCCTAATTTTATCTCTAACTTCCTATTTGTGAAATAGAGAGGAAAAGTAGGTTATATAACTCTTCCTCCATTGGTTGATACTTCAAGGGGGTTATCGAGAATGAAAGAACAAAAATTGATTCATGAGGGTTTAATTACTGAATCACTTCCCAACGGTATGTTCCGGGTTCGTTTAGATAATGAGGATCTAATCCTAGGTTATGTTTCAGGGAGGATCCGACGGAGTTTTATACGGATACTCCCAGGGGATAGAGTCAAAATCGAAGTAAGTCGCTATGATTCAACCAAGGGGCGTATAATTTATAGGCTTCGTAACAAAGATTCGAATGATTAGGTGTTTTTTTAAGTATTCCTTTCACGGGGATACAATTCGAAGTTAAAAAATGCAAGAAACTTATTTTCTTCCAAGGAGTAGATTCAGAATTAAGATAAGGAATGAGAAATATGAAAATAAGGGCTTCTGTTCGTAAAATTTGTGAAAAATGTCGACTGATCCGTAGACGCGGACGAATTATAGTGATTTGTTCCAATCCGAGACATAAACAGAGACAGGGGTAATCCCCCCAAAAGAACTTTCTAAAAGAATAAACCATGTTAAAGTAAAAATAAAGGATCCGTTTAAACATGAAATGGATATCTCCGTATCTTTCTGTTTATTTCTGACTCATATTTATGAGATGATAAAATATGACAAAATCTATACAAAGAATTGGTTCACGTAGGAATGGGCGTATTGATTCACGTAAGAATGGACGTAGAATACCAAAAGGAGTTATTCATGTGCAAGCAAGTTTCAATAATACCATTGTAACTGTTACAGATGTGCGCGGTCGGGTGGTTTCTTGGGCCTCCGCGGGTACTTCTGGATTCAAAGGCACAAGAAGAGGAACACCCTATGCTGCTCAAGCGGCTACCATAAATGCTATTCATACAGTTATGGACCAGGGTATGCAACGAGCAGAAGTTATGATAAAAGGTCCTGGTCTCGGAAGAGATGCAGCATTACGAGCCATTCGTAGAAGTGGTATACTATTAAGTTTCGTACGTGATGTAACACCTATGCCACATAATGGATGTCGACCTCCTAAAAAAAGACGTGTGTAGAATTAAACAAATTTCAAGAGAAATAAATGATTCAATGATCTGATCAAATTAGAATAAATATTAGTATGGTTCGAGAGGAAGTAGCAGGACTCACTCGAACACTACAGTGGAAGTGTGTTGAATCAAGAGTAGATAGTAAGCGTCTTTATTATGGTCGTTTCATTCTGTCCCCACTTATGAAAGGTCAAGCCGATACCATCGGTATTGCCATGCGAAGGGCTTTACTTGGAGAAATCGAGGGAACATGTATCACATGTGCAAAATCTGAAAAGATACCGCATGAATATTCTACAATAGTAGGTATTGAAGAATCCGTACATGAAATTTTAATAAATTTGAAAGAAATTGTATTGAGAAGTAATCTGTATGGAGTTAGAGACGCATCCATTTGCGTTAGGGGTCCTAAATATGTAACCGCTCAAGATATCATCTCACCACCTTCTGTGGAAATAGTTGACACAACACAGCATATAGCTAACCTGACAGAACCAATTGATTTGTGTATTGGGTTACAAATCAAGAGGGATCGCGGATATCGTACAAAATCCACAAATAACTTTCAAGATGGAAGTTATCCCATAGATGCTGTATTCATGCCTGTTCGAAACGCGAATCATAGTATTCATTCTTATGGTAATGGGAATAAAAAACAAGAAATACTTTTTCTCGAAATATGGACGAATGGAAGTTTAACCCCTAAAGAAGCACTTTATGAAGCTTCTCGTAATTTGATTGATTTATTTATTCCTTTTCTGCATGCGGAGGAAAAGGACATTAATTTCGAGGAAAATAAAAACAAATTTACTCTACCCCTTTTTATCTTTCAAGATGGATTAACTAATCTAAAGAAAAACAAAAAAAGGATTCCATTAAAATATATTTTTATTGACCAATCAGAATTGTCCCCCAGGACCTATAATTGTCTCAAAAGGTCCAATATACACACATTATTGGACCTTTTGA